TCCAGAAGATGTTAATCGTAAGCAAGAAGATTGTTTACGAAGAAACAACAAGAAAAATTCATATTCTGATACATAAGAGTTATATAGGAATCGAAATAGTCTTTTATTTTCTTTTTTCAAAAGAAAAATCGATTTCATTGAAGTAATAAGACTATTCCAATTCGAATAATAGTTGAGAAAGAATCGCAATAAATGCAAAGATGGAACATCTTGGATCCGGTATTCAAGGAGTTGAACCAAGATTTCCAAATGGATAGGATAGGGTATTTCTATATGTGATAGATAATGTAAATGCAAAAATTTGTCTTCTAAAAAGGGAAATATTGAATGAATAGATTGTAAATTTTGAAACTTTGGTATTTGTTTTTCTTCCGGACAAAATAGTTCTCCTAGCGAGAATGGGATTTCTACAACGATCGCAAACCCCTCAGATAGAATCTGAGAATAAAAATCAGAATAAAAATAATTGCTGTGATCCAACAATCGATCTTGGTTAGGATGATTAACCGAATTAATCCAAAAATTCTGCTGATACATTCGAATAATTAAACGTTTCACAAGTAGTGAACTAAATTTCTTGTTATTACAACCAAAAATTTCCACAGGTTCGGAACCATTTAATCCATAATCATGGGCAAATGCATAAATATATTCCTGAAAGAGAAGTGGGTAGACGAAGTATTGTTGACGAGATTTCGGTTTTTCTGAATACCCTTCCAATTTTTCCATTTGTATTTCTACTTGAATCAGAGAAAAAAAGCATTTCTCGGTTTATCAAATGATGATACATAGTGCAATATGGTCAGAACAGGGTGTTACATTTTTTAACACAAACCCTGGAAAGAAAGGAAGTCTAATCCATAGATCTTTTTCCGCTCCTTTTCTATCGAATTTGTTTATGTTTGTTCTAATTACAAAAATTAGAAAAAAGAACAAATCCTTTATTTTATTTTTGCGGGCCAATCGCTCTTTTGACTTTGGAATACAGTCTTTTTATCAATATACTGCTTCTTTTACACATTCAATTCATAACATCTCTTTTCAATCCATAATCAAGAATAATTAGGATTTCTAAAAAAAAAAAAAAGTCAAGGCTCCACTCATAGGAAAACCCAACCTTTCCCCGCATCAGGCACTAATCTATTTTTAACGTCTAATTAGATCGGGGAATCATTCCAATTAAGAAGTTAAGCTCGTTGCTTTTTATTTTACCATAATTAGAGCCAGGCTCTATCCATTTATTCACTAGACCCAGAAAATCAGAATTTTTTTCTTCCAAAAATAAATAAAAAAAAAAAAAGAAATTGATTTTATTACGACATGCTATTTTTTCCGTTCATTACCTTTGAGGATCAGTCGGGGTCTTCTAGACTCTACCAAGAGTCTGGACGAATTTGTTGCTTCATCCAAATGTGTAAAAGATCATAGTCGCACTTAAAAGCCGAGTACTCTACCATTGAGTTAGCAACCCAGATAAAAAAAATAAGGTCTTAGATACGATCGAAATCCAAAAATCGATGGAATTACACCGGACGCTCCTGTCAAAACATTGAATTAGCAAGACATCAAAAGAAAGATTTTATCACCAATTAAAAACACTCAAATACCAAAATGAGCAGATCCGGTGAAATTTCACCAAGGTTAAAAAAGGAGCGGCCCCAATCACAATGACAAAATTGTCATTTTTTTAGCAATTTTTATTTTTTTATTTCTTTAAATAAAAAAATATTGTATGAGAGTACATGCAAGGGGGGCAACCCCATCATTTGAGCGAAGTGTAGACAGAAATACCTAATATGGAGTGACGATAAAGAGACCCATCTATCTACAAATTCTATTTGTTCAATAGACCTTTGTCAATGGAAATACAATGGTAAGAAAACCAATTAGATACAAAAAGGAAATAAAATAAGGGCTTTTGTTGGATTGGCACGATATAAATGCAGCAAAAAAAAAATAGGACTAAGAAAGAGGCAAATTGTGTCTAAATAATTAAGGGGTACTAGTGACCCTCTCCTACTTTTTTATTCATTTAGTTCTTCAATTAACTCAAAGTTCTTTCTTTATCTTTAAAGAATTCTGCCTTCCTTAAAATATCATAAACAGTTCTTGTAGGTTGAGCACCTTTTTCAAGGAAATAGAGAATAGCTGGAACATTTAAACAAGTTTGATTCTTTATCGGATCATAAAAACCTACTTTTCGAAGATCTCTTCCTTCTCTTCGAGATCGAACATCAATTGCAACGATTCGATAGACAGCTTATTGGGATAGATGTAAATAAACAATGCCCCCCCTAGAAACGTATAGGAGGTTTTTTCCTCATACGGCTCGAGAAAATGATTCGAATTTCTGTCTATAATACAAGTAGATAGAAATTCGACTATGACTTGCATGAATTTCCTTACAGAAAAGAAAAAACAAATTTCATTTATACTCATGACTCAAGTTGGCTAATTTTGACTGACAGACTTCAAAAGAAAAATCCTTCGAAATTTTTTGAGTCGTCTCTAAACTCTTTTCTTTATCTCATCTCGAACAAATTGACTTTTATTCCTTATTCTAATCTAATTCTATTGTTGAGACGGTTGAAAATGGTGTTTACTTGTTCCGGAATCCTTTATCTTTGATTTGTGAAATCCTTGGGTTTAGACATTACTTCGGAAATTCCTATTCTTTTTTCTTTCAAAAGAGTAGCAACATACCCTTTCTTTTTTTCTTATTTCCTTCGATTCTATTTCTATATTAAGGATAGACTGACAAAGTTGGCCTAATTTATTAGTTTTCACTAACCCTAGATTCTTTCCCTTGATAAAAAAGAAATTCTGTCCTCTCGAGCTCCATGGTGTACTATTTACTTACAAACAACCCAGCGCAAATTCGGTTCGGGATGAATAGAACAGACTATGTCGAGCCAAGAGCATTTTCATTACTATGAAAAATGATGGATAGCAAAATCCACAATCGATCATGTCCTTCAAGTCGCACGTTGCTTTCTACCACATCGTTTTAAACGAAGTTTTACCATAACATTCCTCTAATTTCATTGCAAAGCGGTATCGAGAATTGATCCAATATGGATGGAATCATGAATAGTCATTGGTTTTGTATACTAATTCAAACTTGCTATCTATGGAGAAATATGGATAAAAGAAATAAGTATTTATCAGGGAAGACTCTGCAAAGATCCAATTTATTTAAACCCATATTCTATCATATGAATGAAACATAGTTCGAAAAAGATGAATAAAATCGTTTGCTTAAGACTTATTTATTATTGAATTTCCATCCTCAACAGAGAACTCGAGATGATCAATCCTGAAATGAGAAGGATCTACTCTTCTCCAACAAATAAACTATGCCAATGAAAAGATTGGCAGTTTTTTGGTAGTTATAAAATTCTCATACTTCTTCGACTTGAGTAACAAAAGAAAGAAAAAATAGTAACAAAAGAAAGAAAAAATGAAGTAAAAAAAAATTCGTGTAAAGTAAAATTACAGTCTTTGCTTTTACTTATAGCATTCTTTCTTTTAGGTAAAAATCCATTCTATACCAAAGAAGGACCCTTACTTTTTACTAATAATACAACAAAACAAAAATCTATCTCTATCACAAAGGGATAGGTCTCATTTTTTATACAGTGTTTTACCTCAGAAAAATTTTTTCAATCAATTCGAAAGTCGAGTAGACAGAATATATGAATTTATCTCTAATCCTCACATTCCATTGATTTAGAAATGGATATTTGCAAATCAGATAATACCTAAAATAGAAAAATCGAGTCCCTATCCGTAGAATGGAAACTTTTTCTTTTTTCTCACGCCGATCTTGGTCAAAAGTTTTAAGGCCTGTGCTGAAACTAAAAACATCCTACTCTTTAATCTGTCCATGAAACATAGAATTAGGATACTCCCCCCCCTTTTTTTTTTACTTACTTTAGTTCTTTAGTTCGGGAAAAAGAAATAGGAGGTACTTCTTTTCTTTCACATTGTGTGTCAAATGTATCCTGTAAGAATTCCCACTTCATGGATATGGAACATAAAGTTTATCTAAGAAGTTCGAATTTCAAAACACATATTCAAAACAAATATGAGTAATGAGTAGTAGGAGCATATCCTGAATGTGCCTGATAGACCAAAATTGATCATGAAAAAAAAAAAGATATTCAATTTGACTGGACTTAACACTTGATTTTGTTTTCTGAGAAAGAAAATGAATGCTTAGAAATGCATCTAATCTAAGAGTTCATAAGAGATAATTATTCTCTTTAATAAACTTTTGTGTCGTGCAGGGCACAATACGATTCTATCTTTCGTTTCATCAGAAAAAATCTGGGACGGAAGGATTCGAACCTCCGAGTAACGGGACCAAAACCCGCTGCCTTACCACTTGGCCACGCCCCATTTCGTTTTATGGGACACTAATAAACACTATTATGTTTCTATATTATTCGTCAATCCCACTTCAATTACCTAAAAAATGAGGGATATTTTCTTGCTAGGATTCTAGACATGCGGATAATATAGAATCCAAAAAATGCATTGATCATTACATGGAATTCTATTAAGATATTATATGAAAGTCGAATTTCTTCCATTCTTATTTGAGAATGCGAATACAAGGAGGTATTTTGTGTTTGGGAAAGTCCGAATAAAAAAGAAAAAAGGATTTTGAATCCACCTTTTCTTTTCCTTTTTCCCTTAGAAAAATAACTCAATCAAAATCCAATTATCTACTCTATAAGAACGAAATGCTTGTTATGCCTAATATACTTAGTTTAACCTGTATCTGTTTTAATTCTGTTCTTTATCCGACTAGTTTTTTCTTCGCCAAATTACCCGAAGCTTATGCCATTTTCAACCCAATCGTGGATATTATGCCTGTCATACCTGTACTCTTTTTTCTATTAGCGTTTGTTTGGCAAGCTGCTGTAAGTTTTCGATGAAATCTTTACTATTCTGTCTGCCAAATTTAATGATGTATTCATTCCAAAAAAATTAAAAAAATGGATAAGAGCAGAGAAGTCTTATATTATGAACCTTCGATTCTCAAATTCAAATTCTTCTACATTGAATGTATAGCTGCAGCAATAATTTTGGATCAGCCTTTCTACCCCCTGTACCTACGTTGAGCAGGTACCTTTAGGTAACCGCACAATACCTAAACAAATTTTTGAACTAATTTTTGATATTGATAAGAGTGCTTATTATAAAGCAATTCTTGTCTTGCAATTTTTTTTAAGAATTGGTTTTTGCATTTTTATTTTAGGTGTCAAAATAAACAAAACCCATCCTAGTGGATCTGTGTGGTAAGGAAAAACGGGTAATCTATTCCTTAAAAAAAAATCTTGGAGATTATGTAATGCTTACTCTCAAACTTTTTGTTTATACAGTAGTGATATTCTTTGTTTCCCTCTTTATCTTTGGATTCTTATCTAATGACCCAGGACGTAATCCTGGGCGTGAGGAGTAAAAATCCAAAATTTTTGGGAATTTTTTCTTACAAGTTGGATTTATTTCGTACATTTATCTATGAGAAAATCCGGGGGTCAGAATTCCTTACAATTCGAAAGTCCCAAACGATCCGAGGGGGCGGAAAGAGAGGGATTCGAACCCTCGGTACAAAAAAATTGTACAACGGATTAGCAATCCGCCGCTTTAGTCCACTCAGCCATCTCTCCCCGTTCCAAATCGAAAGGTTTTCGTGATATGACAGAGGCAAGAAATAACGATTCCAAAAAATCCTTCCTTTTTTTTTCATTTCAAAAGTGCATAAAAATTATATTGCCAATTCCATTTTAGTTATATTCTTTTTTCTTAATGTTAATAAAAAAAAGAAGAAAATTCTTGTTTTTTCTTTCTCAAATTCGATATAGGCTGAGAGACAATCAGATATATTTTCTCTTCAGCGGACATTTCTGTATAGGACTTGTTAGAATAAAACAAGCAGGTTATATAAAAAAAATTCTTTTTTTTATTTATCAACAAAGCAAAAAAGGTTCTTATCAAACCCACCATAAAATTGGAAAGAAAGATAAAGTAAGTAGACCTGACCCCTTGAATGATGCCTCTATCCGCTATTCTGATATATAAATTCGATGTGGATGAAATTGTTGTATAAGCGGATTTTTTGTATTTCCTTACACTTAGACCGGGCAAGGCAAGAATTTTTCGCTATTTACGATTTCATATTCTTGTTACTAGACGTTCTAGAGGAATAAGAAGAAATCGCAACTCTTTTCCGTTACACATAAAATGGATTTCGAAAGTCAATTTTTCTTTTCAATATCTTTCTTTTTTTTTTCAGAATCCCTTTTTTGTTCTTCCACCCATGCAATAGAAAGCGAATGAGAAAAGAGGGGTTATTTTCCCTTAAAAGATAGGCTTTTAAATAGGAATCATGGAATAATGCGGAATTCAAATGTTTATTTCTTTATTTCTATAGTATAAGAAAAATGAATCGAATGAAATTCATGCATTTACCATGACCTCGGTTGTGACCCCATAGATAAAAATGCAAAATTTGTATCTTCGAGACCATTGAAAAAGGGCATTGAACGAGAAAGAAATCGTCCACAGATAATAAAACTATCGTATGCCTTGGAAGTAATATGAGGTGCTCGGAAATGGTTGAAGTAATTGAATAGGAGGATCACTATGACTATCGCCCTTGGTAGAGTTACTAAAGAAGAAAATGATCTATTTGATATTATGGACGACTGGTTACGAAGGGACCGTTTCGTTTTTGTAGGATGGTCCGGCTTATTGCTCTTTCCTTGTGCTTATTTCGCTTTAGGGGGTTGGTTTACAGGGACTACTTTTGTAACTTCTTGGTATACCCATGGATTGGCTAGTTCCTATTTGGAAGGTTGCAATTTCTTAACCGCGGCGGTTTCCACCCCTGCCAATAGTTTAGCACACTCTTTGTTGCTACTATGGGGACCGGAAGCACAAGGGGATTTTACTCGTTGGTGTCAATTAGGTGGTCTGTGGACTTTTGTCGCTCTCCATGGGGCTTTTGCACTAATAGGTTTCATGTTACGTCAATTTGAACTTGCTCGGTCTGTTCAATTGCGGCCTTATAATGCAATTTCATTCTCTGGTCCAATCGCTGTTTTTGTTTCCGTATTCCTTATTTATCCACTGGGACAATCTGGTTGGTTCTTTGCGCCGAGTTTTGGCGTAGCAGCTATATTTCGATTCATCCTTTTCTTCCAAGGATTTCATAATTGGACGTTGAATCCATTTCATATGATGGGAGTTGCCGGAGTATTAGGCGCGGCTCTGCTATGCGCTATTCATGGGGCTACCGTAGAAAACACTCTATTCGAAGATGGTGATGGTGCAAATACCTTCCGCGCTTTTAACCCAACTCAAGCTGAAGAAACTTATTCAATGGTCACTGCTAACCGCTTTTGGTCCCAAATCTTTGGTGTTGCTTTTTCCAATAAACGTTGGTTACATTTCTTTATGCTATTTGTACCCGTCACCGGTTTATGGATG